CATATCTTTTGTTTCATTTCTTCTGGAATAACCACAAAAACTTTTTATATTATGGACCTACTACCCGAAATTTAATGCGTAAGCTCAGCATTCAATGTGTATTCCTGAATAATCTAATTTTTCAATTATTCAACTATTTCATTTTACCAAGTTCAATGGTAGCCAGATTAGTCAACATTTATATGTTTCGATGCAACAACAAGATCCTATTTGTAACAAGTAGTTTTGTTGGTTGGTTAATTGTTCACATTTTTTTCATGAAATGGCTTGGATTGTTATTAGTCTGGATACATCAAAATAATTCTATTAGATCGAATAAGTACCTTGTGTCAGAATTGAGAAATTCTATGGCTCGGATTTTTACTATTCTATTATTTATTACCTGCGTTTACTATTTAGGCAGAATACCGTTACCCATTCTTACTAATAAACCTAATAAACTGAAACAAACTTCAAAAACGAAAGAGGGGGTGGAAAGTAAGAAAAAAAGAGATCTAGGAATAGAAAAAACTTCCAAAATAAAGGGGACTAAACAAGCACAAAAGAAATCCACCGAAGAAGATCCTTCTTCTTCACTTTTTTCAAAATTAACTAAATTAAATGAAAAGATGGGTAAAAATGAAAAAAAGGAACAAAAAAACAGATACATACTCTTTCGACTTGCAGTCGAAGATTTTGAAAAATCTCTTGTAACTCTTCTTTTTGATCATAACAGATGGAATCGTCCATTTCGATACATAAAAAAAAAAAGAAGTGAAGGGAGTGTACGAAATGAAATGGCACAACATTTCTTTGACATACCAAAAAATAAAACGAATGTAAAAAAAAAAATTTCTTTTACATATTCACCCAGTTTATTTATTTTTTTAGAAAAAATAACAAAAAGATTTTTGTTGACACTAACTAAAACTTCCTTTTTTTACATACATTATCTTTATCCTAAAAACCAAAAAAGGAATAATAAAAGCATGGAGTTTCAAACTAGAATTGAAACTTTAGAAAAAAAAGTTACTTTTCATGATATACTAGAAACAAGAATTCGATTATGTACTGATGGGACTCGTAATGACTATTTTTCTAAAATGTATGATCCTTTGTTAAATAGTTCATACTGCTTAAACATAAAAAAAAAAGTGCCTAAAAATCTGAAAACTTATAAAGAAAATTTAAGAGAGACGGTTGGTATAAATCAGATTCATGATATCCTTTTTACTTCTTCCAATTCCGAAACAATGAAACTAAAAAAGGACGAAGCTCTATATAATAAAAAATTCTCAATTTCTAGTAATAATTTATTATTATTAACTGATGAATTTGATACCAAAACACCTCAAAATTTGAATTTGAATCCTTGTTTATTGTCAGACCAAGAAGGGGTAAACACAGATTTTAAAAAAGAAAGAGCATTTTTCAAAATCTTTTTTAAGACCGTCCGAAACCATCCTAATTTCAAAAAAAAATCTAGCGGACTAAAAGAAATCAGAAAAAGAGTTCCCCGGCGTTCATATGAATTAATTACCGAGTTCCAACAAAAATCAGGAAAATATCCAACTAAGCGGGGGCAAATTCGCTCAAGAAAAACAAGATTTATAGTAATTTTAAATCCTATCAAGCAAAAAACTATTAATAATAGTAATAAGGATACTAAGAAAAAGAAAGATGCTAATATAAATAGAAAAGATCTAAGAAAGCAAATATTTTTGGTACGTTATTACCAACAATCCGATTTTCGCCGAGGAATAATTAAAGGTTCTATCCGCGCTCAAAGACGTAAAATTTGTATGTGGGAACCATTTCAAGCAAATGTACATTCTCCTCTTTTTTTGGACATAATAAAAAAATCCCCTTGTTTTTCATTTGATAGATCCGAACTTATTAAAGCAATTTGTCCAAATTGGATACACAATCGAATCGACTTCAAATTTTTTGAAAATACGGACGAAAAAATAAAAAAAGAACATAAAAAAGAAACGGATAAAACGTATAAAAAAGAAGAAAACAAACGACAAGAGCAAATACGGGCAAATATAGCTGACGCATGGAATCGTATTTCCACTGCAAGAAAAGCAAGAAGTTTGCTGCTAATAACTCAATCTAAATTTCGAAAATATATTCTCTTGCCTTTGTTGATAATAGCAAAAAATATTGGACGTATGGTTTTATTGCAAATTCCTGAATGGGTTGAGGATCTACAGGAATGGAATAGGGAATTGCATATTATATGTACATATAATGGTATTCAATTATCGGAAACTGAATTTCCTCAAAATTGGTTAAGGGAAGGTATGCAGATAAAAATCCTATTTCCTTTCTGCCTGAAACCTTGGCGTAGATCTAAACTACGACCTTATTATATGCAAAACAAAAAAGAAAACAATGATTTTTGTTTTTTAACAGTTTGGGGGCTGGAAACAAACTTTCCTTTTGGTTTTCCTCGACAACGATCTTCCTTTTTTAAACCCATTTTAAAAAAATTGAAAACAAAGATTAAAAAATCGAAAAATAGCTATTTCTTAGTTCAAAAAACTTTAAGGGGAACGACAAAATTCATTTCAAAACAAATAAAAAGAAGAGTCTTTTCAAAATTTAATCCAATTTTATTCTTTAACACGAACAAAGTCTATAAATTGAATCAAATAAAAAACAACAAATATTCTACAAACATCAATGAGATAATTCCTGAATCATTGATTAATCAAGTTCAATCTTCAAACCATATATTGACAGAAAAAAAAAATAAGGATATAACTGCTAGGTCAATAACAATCCGGAATCAAATAGAAAGAATGACAAAAGATAAAAAAAAAAACACAAGAATATATATTAGCGATAACAAAAGAATTTATAAAATTTATAAAGAGAAAAGGTTAGAATTTTCAAATTTTTTTTTTGAAATAATAAAACGTCAAAATGTTCGATTAATTTCGAAAATCCATTTTTTAATAAATTTTTTTTTTGAAAGAATATATATAAATTATCTTTTGTCTATCATTAATCTTTCAAAACCTATTAGACAACTTTTTCTCGACTCAATAAACAAATTTATCAAAAAATTCATAAATATTAATGAAGCAGATAAAGAAAAAGTTAATCAAAAAAAGGAAAATAAAATTCACTTTATTTCAATTATCAAAAAGCCAAAAAATTCACAAAAATGTTGCTACTTATCTTACTTGTCGCAAGCATATGTATTTTACAACTTATCGCAAATTCAAGGTATTAATTTGAATAAATTAAGATATGTTTTTAAATATCACGATTATGGAATTCCTTTTTTTGTAAAGACTAAAATAAAAGTAAAAGATTCCTTTGAAGGGGTAATTTACTTGGAATTAAATCATAATAAATACTTCAATTCTGGAACAAATCACTGGAAAACTTGGGTAAAGAAATTAAACCGATATCGTCAATATAATTCCTATAATTCAAAAGCGTCGAGAAAAAAAATTTCTCAACACCCTATGGTTCAAAATTGTAAAAAGGATTCGTATGAAAAAGATATATTAATTTTGTTCAAAAAAGAAAATCCTGTTGAAGCCTATTTTGTACAGACTAAAAAAGATAATTTAAAAAAAAATTCTCGATATGATCTTTTATCATATCAATCTAGTAATTCTGAAACTAAAAGGGACTTATTTATTTATGGATCAACTTTTGAAACACAAGTAAATAAAAAACAAGATAGTTATTCCAACACAAACACGCAAAAATACAACTTTTTTAATATACGGGAAAGGAGTTCTATTATTAATTATATAGGAAAGAGCGAGATAAAATCTACGAAAAAAAAACCTGAGAGAAAGTATTTTGATTGGAAAACTCTCCATTTTGATCTTAGACAAAAGATCGCTATTGAATACTGGATCAAGATCGATACTAACATTACTAATAATACTAAGATTAAGACTAACAATTATCAACTAACTGATAAAATTGTTAAAAATACACTTTTTTATCTCGCGCTTCCGAAAAAACTTAAAATCAAGGTACCAAATCCCCCCAAAACCCTTTTAGATTGGATGGGAATGAATGAGGAAATACGAAAGTGTCCCATCTCAACCCTAAACTTTAACTTTTGGTTCTTTCCAGAATTTTTACTACTTTCTAATCTATATAAAATGAAACCTTGGGTTATACCAAGTAAAAGGCTTCTTTTACGAAAAGAGATTGAAGAAGGTTATGTAGGATCAAAGGTAACGAGGAGTAAAAAAAAAAAACAATACAAAAAAAAGGCAGAAACAGAATTAAATTTCTTGATGAAACGTTATTTACTTTTTCAATTTAGATGGGACGATACTTTGAATCAACGAATCATTAATAATATCAAACTGTTTTGTCTACTGATTAGACTGTTAAATTCAAGAAAAATTGTTATATCTTCGATTCAACAAAGAGAAATGACCTTGGATAGACTGCTAATTCAGAATAGTTTAAATGTTGTAGAATTGATCAAAAAAGGGATATTAGTTATAGAACCCGTCCGCCTGTCTGTAAAAAACGATAGCCAATTTATTCTGTATCAAACTTTATGTATTTCTTTGGTTCATAAGAGTAAACATAAAAATAATCAAGGATACCCGGAACAAACAGATATTAATAATAATTTTATTGATTTACTTGCTCCTGAAACTATTTTATCTCATAAATATCGTAGAGAGTTTAGAATGAAAATTAGTTTCAACTTCAAAAATACGAATAAAAATCTAGGATTTTGTATCACAAACAATTGTAGTCAATTTGTTGACAGACATAAACATAAAGAGAAGAATGAATTAATTAAAATCCAATTTTTGACTTGCTCTAATTGTCAATTAGAGGATTTAGCTTGTATGAATCGCTATTGGTTTGATACAAATAATGGCAGTCGTTTCAGTATGTTAAGGATATATATGTATTCCGAGTTGAAACACTGTTGGTAACACCCTTTTCCTATATATATTATATATCCTACCCCTATTTGAAAAATAAATTAAAGTTGTTGTATATACCACAGTAAAATTACTAACCTTATTCTTATTGATTAGTTTCATTAGTCAAATCTATATCGTTAAAAAAATTGGAAGAGGGAAAATATTATATGATTACAAATTTATTGATTTCGATTAACTCAAAAGAAGAAAACAGAGGAGCTGTTGAATTTCAAATAGTAAGTTTTACCAATAAGATACGGAGGCTTACCTTACATTTAGAATTGCACAAAAAAGATTATTTATCTCAGAGAGGGTTGCGGAAAATGTTAGGAAAACGTCAACGGCTGTTGGCTTATTTGTCAAAAAAAAATAGAGTACATTATAAAAAATTAATTGGTCAATTAAGTATTCGAGAAACAAAAATTCGTTAATTGAAAAATTCATGTTATTTTCAAAGTGTTTAGTTTTTTTTTCTTTAAGGTGACTGTGAACCAAAATGGGGTTATTTAGCTAGAGGGGTGGAGAAAATTGCGGAAAATAGAAATATTTTACAATATTTACCTTATATAACCCGCTGGGATTATTTAGCGACTATGTTAAAAGGGTAATCAAGTACCTAAAAGGTATATCCGAGTCATTATGTTGGAGTTGAGTCGTCTAGTTTCACATTTGTTAAGGCTCGGGCCCTTTAAGGTAGATATTGAGGTAAATATTGGCACACAAATCCCTTTCTTCCATATTTTTGAGAAAGATAATCGATTTATGATCTATTCGAGGCTGCTACAGATCTGCGAATGATGTATAATTTTTTTCGTATCTGAGGAGTAGCTCCTGGTTTCCCTTATGGCTTTATGGATAGAGATAGATAACTGTTTATATTTTTATGAGTTTTAGGGGTTAATGCGTAGAAAAGACTTATTGCGCATAATCCCATTTTTTTAGAATGGGGTGTGAGGGTGTAAGTATTAGTAGTAAAAAATAGTAAAAAAGAAGCACTAAATTGGGGTTTATCAGAACCAATGTTACGAGCTTTCGGAACCCAACGAGATCTTCATAAAGTGGATTGTTAGGAATGTTACGACGAATTGGATTGGGAAGTTCCATGGCAAAAAGAGGGGGATTTATTAGCTCGTTGTTTAGTACGAATCGGTGAAATGGCAGAATCCATACAAATTATACAACAGGCTCTGGAAGTCCTTCCAGGGGGGACCTTATGAGAATTTAGGATAATTTAGAAATACGACGTTTTGGTAAAGTAAAAAATGAAAATAAAAGATGAATGCTTTTTAATATCAATTTATTAGTAAAAAACCTTCTACAACCTTTAAATTGTCGAAAAAAGAACTTTATGTGAGAGTCGAAGCCCCAAAAGGCGAATTGGGAATTTTTCTAAGTAGATGGAAAATATGCCCAATAGATATTATTATATTATTATGGGAGAAATCGATCGTTAAAATTATAATGGATACAATAGAAATACAAACTATCAATTCTTTTTATAGATTCACCTGACTTTTCTTTAGAATTCTAATTAAGAAAGTTAAGTTAAATAGGTTAATAAATAGGTTAATTATATATATATATAATATATATATAATTTTCTTTGATGTTTTGGGTTGATGAATAAAAGTTAATTAGTTCTATGAGTGAAATAAAACGGTTTTTTTATAGTATTATTATATAAATTTGAATATTTCGAATAGTTAATATTAATAAATAAATACTAAATAAAGAAATGAAAATCTATAGAGTTGCTACATTAAGGCATGATCCTGGTTAAAACAATATATTAAATCAAAGTATTTTGGCCTTGTTTACTAAAGCAATCCAGAAATAAATTGATTAGAAAAATTCTGATAACTTGTTGATTCGTCTAGTATCTAAATAGATGGTTTGTTTCTAAGATTACGAGATTGAAATCTTATAACATTGAAAAATAGATAGATCCAATGTCACATTCAGTAAAAATTTATGATACATGTATAGGATGTACTCAATGTGTCCGAGCTTGCCCAACTGATGTATTAGAAATGATACCTTGGAACGGATGTAAAGCAAAACAAATAGCTTCTGCTCCAAGAACGGAAGACTGCGTTGGTTGTAAAAGATGTGAATCCGCCTGTCCAACTGATTTCTTGAGTGTTCGCGTTTATTTATGGCATGAAACAACTCGCAGTATGGGGTTAACTTATTAATATGCTCTAGAAAACTAGACTTGAACCCATACCATAACCCATTTTATTTTTTTACCGACAAAATTTGTGCTCATAAAAATATTATGAGCACGGGTTTTTTAGTCCAAGTATAGCTTGTCTTTCCCACGAATTTTTCCTGTGTCCTAAGGCTCCATTTTTCTATTTATGGGAGTTCTATGTATCGGTTTATATGGTTCTAATGAGTCAACATTAAATTTTGAAATATTAGCTAATCAGGCATATCCTGGTGTCTTAGAAATACTATTCAAAACAATATTGGTTTTTTTGCTTTTGCTGTTAAATCGCCGATTATATCTTTACATACAAGGTTACCAGATACCCGTGGAGAATAACATTATAGTACTTGTATGTTACTAGCTGGAATCTTATTTAAAATGGGAGCATATGGGTTGATTCATATCAATATGGAATTTTTTTCTCACGCCGATTATTTATTATTTATTTTCGCTTTGATTAGTAATAGTGGGCACAATTCAAATAATCTATGCAGCTTCAACATCTATTGGCCAGCGAAATAAAAAAAAAGAGTAGCGTATTCATCTATATCTCATAAGGGCTTTATAATTATAGGAATTGGTTCGATAAATGATACAGGGCTTAATGGGCTCTTTTACAAATAGTCTCTCATGGATTTTTTGGTGCTGCACTCTTTTTCTTATTAGGGACGACTTATGATAGAATATGTCTTCTTTATCTTGACGAAATGGGCGCAATAGCTATCCCACTGCCAAGAGTATTCATGATGTTCATATGAGTGGCTTTGTTACTTGGTTACTGAATTGCTAGTTCTTTTTTTGAATAATTACCAGCCAAAAATTTTTATTGCTGACAAAAAGGCTAACTAAATTTTTTAATGTTTTTCATAACTAAACTTAAAAATGCTATGATTTTCAAATAATTTAGAAGTTTTTTAAAAGTAAATAAAATTTAAAACCACATGGATATGAACCGTATGAATCGATACAATATCGTATCGATTCATATGGTTCGTGTTGGTTCACACAAAAATTTAATATACAATATACTCTGTTGTAGTTGTAAGATATGTTCGCGAATTTAATATTTAATTATGTGTTAAAGCAAAGGAACCATAACTATGCAACCCTACTCCAAATAGATTGACTCCAAAATAGCATATCCAAATTATAAGAAAGCCCATAGACGCTACAATTGCCGAATTTTCTTCTTGCAAGTTTCGATTTGTTCGAGTATGTAAATAAATCGCGAATATTATCCAAGTAATAAATGCCCACGTTTCTTTTGGGTCCCAATTCCAATACGACCCCCATGCTTCATTAGCCCATACTGCTCCCGAAAGAATACCTATGGTTAAAAATATAAACCCTAAGCTAATAATTCGATAACTCCAATAATCTAATTCTTGAATCAATTGTGATCTGTAATAATTCTTGGCGAAAAAAAGGGAATTTTTTTGTATTTTTAAAAGATTATTTCTTTCACTGATGTATTCAATATTATCAAAGGTAAATACCTTGTGTAATAAAAAATGACTTTGATAAAAAAGACAGAAAATTTTTATGCTTTTTCGAAATAGAATCACTAGAAGTGTTGCTGATAATAATGATCCACATAAAAGGAACGCATAACCCAATATCATCATTGTTACGTGCATTGTTAACCATTCGGATTGAAGAGCAGGTACTAATGTTGAAGATTGGTGTATTTGAGTGAAAAGTCCTGACATCGAAAAGCCTTGAGTAAAAACAGCACTTGAACTCGTTATTATGCTTAATAAATTGTTCTTTTTTTTTAAATAGACAATTATATGAATAATAGAAAAACCCCATGATAGGAAGATTAGTGATTCATATAAATCACTTAGAGGAAAACGACCCGAAAAAATCCAACGGGTAACTAATAATCCTGTTATACAGAAACAATTAATTAGCAAGCCCCTTTCATACAAATGAGATAATTTTACCACTTCATCTACAAAAAACAAGGCTGTCAAACGAATTAGAATTATGATTGAAAGAAATGAAAAGGAAATATGTGTTAATATATGTTCTAAGGTTGAAAATATCATATAAAATCTTAAAAAATTCGTTGCTTAAATGCAACTCAAGAATAAAATTAATTATAGAATCGATTTCTTATTTTTAAAAGTGATTTTTAAAAGTGAAAGGGCGACATGCCGCTACTCGGACTCGAACCGAGATGCTATAGCACTGCTTCCTAAGAGCAGCGTGTCTACCAATTTCACCATAGCGGCTTACGTTCAACTTATAATAACTAATGAATAAACAATCGTATAGCCCATTTTTTAGTTTATTTTAGGGATTTTGACGTCCGTTAGTTTAGGGACTTAGAGGTTTTCGTGAGTTTTCGCCTACTCTAAAATTTTATTGTAACTAAATAATTCGAACCTAAAATCTCAAGCAAGAATCCCTTTTAATCAAACTTTTCTCTTTTTTTTTTATGAAAGAAATCTTTTTAAGTTTTCAATGTTTTTACTAAAATTTGGATTTAAGATTTAATAAGTAATTTATATATTAATTTCTACAAATCAAAACTAATAAAATTATTTGAAAGTATTTCAAAATATTGGTTAAGTCACTTAACTAAATATCTTAAGACCCTATAGTCTATAGATAAAAATCTATAGATAAAAAAGAGAGATAAAACGAAAATTATCGTATTTTTTCTAGTAAATGTAACAAAAAGCGTGTTGAGGGAGAAACTAAACTTCCCCGGGGGAAATTCAAAAATTCACGCAAAAAATATTTTATAAAAAAAATATTTGTATTTACTAAATTCAGTAAAAAAAGAACTAACACCGCTTTTTTTACTGAATTTAGTAAATACAAAAATATAAAAGTCTAAAATTAACGACTAGAAAATAAAAGAGTAAGC